AAAAATCCGATTGACACTTATTTTAAGAAAATTGCTATGCTTAGTGTGTGACTCGTTGGTTTTTTAGAGTTAGGATTAAAAAAGACCAGCCCAACACCAGAGTATGAACTAATAACTAACCATAGAACTAATAACCAACTCATTACTTCGCATTATCTCGATCTAAGGAACCAGTCAAGATATGATATATTGGTCATATCTTTGTAACAACTGAAATTTTGTGTTTCTGAAAAAAAAATCTGATTTTTAAGCTGTAAAGCAAAATAGAGAAGAAAGATGTGGATATAAATGGAAGGATGAGAGAAAGAGAGAGAAAAAATATCAATGATATAGAATTCCAATATGTAATATGTAAGGTCTATAAGTCATCTTATAAAAGGCAGTGTAATAAAGCATTAATACTGATTCTTATATAACATAATTAAATCTTTATATTTAATATATATTTTAAATATAAATTTAATATATTTCTTATTTAATATAAATTTAATATAATTTAATATATAACATAATTTAATTTTAAATTAAAAAATTTAAAAATTATAGAACAAAACAAAAAAAATCAAGAGCTTCGAGCCAATAAAGACTAAGAAGATTGACTCAAGAACAAATTTCATTACGAGCTCCGTTGTAAAAATTGGACCTAAGCATTAAGTAAGAAGCGATGGGAACGATGGAAGCTGTGAATGCAAAAGATTTTAGTGAAAAAGGAATCTTAATGATTCACTGGTCGGGATGGCGAAATGAAACGGAGGTCAATTCATCTATTGTAAGAAGTCAGGAGACAAGCCGAAAATTGAAATAGAAGAGTAAATATTCGCCCGCGAAAACTTTCTTTTTTTTGAATTGATAAATTTGGACGATAAAAAGAAAAAAAAATATGTTCTATTTTTATTTCAAAATAACAATTAAAAATAACAATATGATTTCGAAAATAGAAACTAAAATCTTTAATTGTCTATTTAAACAAGATCTATAGATTACTAATAGATTAGATTATATGAAGTCTCAAAAAATGACACGATTCTATTTAAATACATGCATATCTTACTATATATCTTAATTAGTTAATTATTTAATATTTAATTTAATTAATTATAAGATTCGAAATCTTTTTTGTTTTTTAATTCTTTTATTCGCGAGGAGCCGGATGAGAAGAAACTCTCACGTCCGGTTCTGCAGTAGGGATGGAATTCATAATCAACCATCAACTATAACCCTAAAAGAACCAGATTCCGTAAACAACATAGAGGAAGAATGAAGGGAATATCGTATCGAGGGAATCGTATTTGTTTCGGTAAATATGCTCTTCAGGCACTCGAACCCGCTTGGATCACATCTAGACAAATAGAAGCCGGTCGACGGGCAATGACACGAAATGCACGTCGTGGGGGAAAACTATGGGTACGTATATTTCCAGACAAACCAGTTACACTAAGGCCCGCAGAAACACGTATGGGTTCGGGGAAAGGATCCCCGGAATATTGGGTAGCTGTTGTTAAACCAGGTCGAATACTTTATGAAATGGGCGGAGTAAGAGAAAATAGAGCTAGAAGGGCTATTTCAATAGCAGCATCCAAAATGCCTATACGGACTCAATTGATTATTTCGGGATAAAGGCGAAAAGGGTAGAACTAACAGAAATGAGTCTTGGGTGTGAAAAAAAATTGCTTATTTCTTTATTTTTTTATTTTTAGACAAAAAATATTTCTTTTTTTTATCCTTTACTTTACATTAAAAGAACAAATTACAAAATGATATGATTCAATCTCAGACCCATTTAAATGTAGCAGATAACAGCGGGGCTCGAGAACTGATGTGTATTCGAATCATAGGAGCTAGCAATCGTCGATATGCTCATATTGGTGACGTTATTGTTGCTGTGATCAAAGAAGCAGTACCAAATGTGCCCCTAGAAAAATCAGAAGTGGTCAGAGCTGTAATTGTGCGTACCTGTAAAGAATTCAAACGTGATAACGGTATGATAATCCGATATGATGACAATGCTGCAGTTGTTATTGATCAAAAAGGAAATCCAAAAGGAACTCGAGTTTTTGGCGCGATCGCCCGGGAATTAAGACAATTTCATTTTACTAAAATAGTTTCATTAGCTCCCGAAGTATTATAAAAGGGGATCGCGCTATTTTATAGTGGGATAGTTGAAAGAAATGGATTGAGAAATAGATTGTATCTCACGCATATACCTTTATTCATAAAATTCATAAAAAATTCATAAAATATTCATAAAAAAAAAAAAAGAAATAAGCATGTTGATTATATCAAATTTTGAGTCACCAACTATTTTAGTTCATCATGGGCAGGGACACTATTGCTGAGGTAATAACCTCTATACGAAATGCTGATATGGATAAAAAAAGAGTAGTTCGAATAAGAGCTACTAATATTACCGAAAATATTGTAAAAATACTTTTAAGAGAGGGTTTTCTCGAAAACGTGAGAAAACATCGAGAAAGCAACAAAGATTTTTTTGTTTTAACGC